GAGGATCCGGACAAAATCGATGAAAGGGAAGAGATCCGAGTGAATGGAAAGGAAAAAACAAGGGATGAATTCAACTTTCAAGAGACATTCTATAAAGATAGCCAAGTTTATAAAACTTCTTATATGGATGGGAATCAAAATAAAGAGAATTCGAAGTTAGAATTATTTAAAGAAGATCCATTTTTTTTATGGTTTGAAAAACCTCTTGTGACTCTTCTTTTCGACTATAAACGATGGTGTGGAGTCCAACTTGGAAGGCCCTGCCGATAATTGGATTTATACCAATGAACAAAAAAAGAACAACTTGAGCAAAGAATTTAGAAAAAAAATGGAACTTATAAATAATTAAAAAAATACAAAAAAGAATAAATTAATAAAAAGATTAATACAAAAAATAAATACAATAAGAGATAAGAAGAGATACGACCGCCCCCTACATATTTGATACCTTCTCCGAAAAAGAAACTTGTAAGACCAAAACCATTCGTAATTCCATTAATTACTCGTCTATCAAAAAAATAAGTTAGTTCAGCTAGTCTTCTTATACCCTGAATTAAGAATATTGTATAAAAAGCATCTATGTAACCACGATTATATGACCAATCATATATCCCATTTATTATTTTGTCCCCTAAAATTCTATTAGGACCCCTTTTCATTTTATAAAACGAATTTAGTAAGTTTAAATTTTGTAAAGATGAATAAATAGGTTTATATAAAAAAGACGCTATAAATATTCCAAAAAAAGCTATACTGACAGAAAAACTTGCATTTGTCACAAATTCATACCAATTAACGGAATTTTCGGAATTCTGATGTAAAAGGTTTATAGATGGATTTAACAATTTGGATAATAGATCCAAATGAATTCCTTCTTGATTAAAAGGAAAGGGAATTCCTACGACTTCAACAAACAAAGTAAATAGCACTAATATAAGCATGGAAAATAACATAGTATTGTCCGATTCATGAGGATAAGAGAAAGTTTTTTTAGTTCCAAAACGAGTAATAGTAATAAAAGGGCGTATCCTGTTTTTTCCATTACTACCAATTTGATATGTCTTATTCCAAAAAAAAGAAGCCCTTTCATTATTAGTCATTGTTAATAAACGAAAATGGTTTTTAATCGTTTTTGGTACTTCTTTTCCCCATAGAGATATTGAATAGTAGGAACTACTTCTTTTCCCCATAGAGATATTGAATAGTAGGAACTACTTTTTTGACCACTATAATTTTGAAAATAAACATTGAAATGCCCATCAAAAGTAAGTAAATAGATCCGAAACATATAAAATGCGGTTAATCCTGCTGTGAAACAAGCTATTATTGCAAAAATAGGTGAATACAACCAACTATCATTAAGAATTTCATCTTTGGACCAAAAACAAGCAAGGGGGGGAATACCACAAAGAGAAAGTGTACCTACTAAAAAAGAAGTTTTTGTAATTGGTATATACTTTTTTAAACCTCCCATAAGAACAATATTCTGACTTTTATCGGGCGAATATCCAACAATAGTTTCCATTGAATGAATAATGGATCCGGATCCTAAAAACAACAATGCTTTCGAATAAGCATGAGTAATCAAATGAAATAAAGCAGCTCGATAAGACCCCATACCTAGAGCTAACATCATATAACCCAATTGAGACATTGTAGAATAAGCTAAGCCTCTTTTAATATCTTTTTGAGCAAGAGCTAAAGTAGCTCCTAATAATACTGTTATTATACCTATTAAAGATATGAAATTCATTATGTAAGGTATAATTATAAAAAGAGGAAGAAGTCGAGCTACAAGAAAAATGCCCGCTGCTACCATAGTAGCGGCATGTATAAGAGCTGAAATAGGAGTAGGGCCTTCCATGGCATCAGGTAACCATACATGAAGGGGGAATTGTGCCGATTTAGCAACTGCACCGGCAAATAAAAGAAAGGTACATAAAGTAAGAAATAAAAAAGGAACCTCATTATTAGAAATCAAATTATTGAATATTTGAAACAAATCCCGAAATTCAAAACTACCGGTTATCCAATAAAGACCTAAAATTCCTAATAATAAACCAAAATCGCCTACACGATTTGTTACAAACGCTTTTTGACAAGCAGTCGCCGCACTAGGTCGTGTGAACCAAAAACCTATTAATAGATAAGAACACATTCCAACTAATTCCCAAAAAATATAAATTTGTATCAAATTCGAACTAGTAACTAATCCCAACATGGAAGTATTGAAAAAACTCATATAAGCAAAAAATCTCAAATATCCTTGATCATGAGACATATAATTGTCACTATAAAAAAGAACCAAAATTCCAACAGTAGTAATTAATATTAACATAATAGAAGTAAGTGGATCGATTAAGTAACCGAACTCTAAAGAAAAATCATTATTAATGGTCCAAGACCATACATATTGATAGATAAAACTTGTATTTATTTGCTGAATAGATAAATAGATCGAAAGTATCATAACTATACTTAACAATAAAATACTAGGAAAAGACCACATGCGTCGAATATTTTTTGTTGCCGTTGGAAAAAGTAGAAGTCCCACTCCTATTAACATAGGAACTGGAAGTGGAATCAAGGGGATAAGCCATGAATATTGATATGTATATTCCATAAAAAAACCTTTTTATTTTTAATTAATTCTTTCTAATTCACCGGCTCTTATATCGTTTTATAGGTTCAATAAAAACTCAAGATATGGAAAACTTAAATCGAATTTTCTATTCCTAATTATTCTGAATCTTTCTTCTTTACCCAATATTTCAAATATTCAAATTAAGAAGTTAGAATTGGTCAAATGATATGAATATGATCAATATACTATTTATATTTAAAATGAAATCATACACTAATTCATTTTATGAATATTGAATAGTAAGTAAGATTTTTATGAAAATGCAGAAAAAATGCAATTATTATTACGTATTATGATAATTTATATCCATAGAGTAAATAATTACACTCAAATAGAGTAGTTAATACATTACTTTATTTTGATATTATTTTTATTTTGATATAAATAATAGGATGTCCATGCCAAAACTGGGCCAATAAAAAAAAAAAGAACTAGTTTTTTTTATTAGTTTGTTTATTCATAATCATGAAATAATTCATGGTAGAACTAATTATCTTCCATTCGAATAAAAGACATTTATTTTTCTTTGTCGAAAACGCTAGAATATCCCACACTTTTCTTTCAATACCAAGGAGAAAAAATAGACTGAAAAGAAAGAAAAGACGAAATGACTAAGATAACTTTTAGAAAATCATGTCTCCTTTGATTAAATACTAGTTTAATTCGAATTTTAAAATAAAAAAAATGTGTACTTACTCTTTTCTTTTGAGCTTGACCAACTAATAAAAAACTAAAGTAATTTGAGTAATTTAGAGTTTGTTAGGTAAGGATTGATTTTTTTGAACCTTTCGGTGTATTTTATTACATGTATAAATATAGCACGACGAAAATAGACAGAGATATAAAAAAAAAAAGAAAAACTGTAATTGTTTCACCAATAGATGTCTTTCACATTCAACTAGAGAAATGAATAACTTTTTCAAATTTTTCATGGCAGTTCCAAAAAAACGTACTTCTATATCAAAAAAACGTATTCGTAAAAACATTTGGAAAAAGAAGGTCTATTGCGCAGTGTTGAAAGCTTTTTCCTTAGCGAAGTCTCTTTCTACCGGAAATTCAAAAAGTTTTTTTGTGCGACAATTAAATAGTCAAACACTAGATTAAATAATCTTAATCTGAAAATAATACTTAAAAAAAAAAGATACAAGGTTTCACTTTTTTTTTGAATATGTTTTATCCGATGGGGATTCTTATTTTCCTCATCGGTACACTTATCTGTCATATCATAATAAATAATTAAAAAAAAAAAGTTTTTTTTATTTATACTATATAAAATAAAAATAAAAGAAGGTCTAAGATCTTTAATCAAAATAACAGAGTCCTTGAAACTAATTGATTTAGTTTCCCATTTTTTTTTATAACTTTATGGATCATTATTTTTATGAAAAAATATACCCAACTCATTTGAGAAAAGGTTTGGGTAGAGTGTATACCCAATAGAAATCTACTTATTATAATGCAGTGTGGCATAAGATTATAATATTTTAATATCTCCTAACTTTATTATTAGTTACTCATTCCGATGATCTTATATAATGATGTGTCAATTTGGATTGATCAAAAACAGATCGTATGTTTATAAAGGAAGATTGATCAAGATATATCTTTAAAAGAAAATTCGAATTTTTAGAAAAAACCTTTTGATTTTCTATCCTAATTGTTACTACCCTACTTAAAATCAAAAAAGGTTTTTGTTAGACAAGATGTTCAGTTCAGGCCAATATTGAAACGAAAGGAGTTCTTTCTCATCACTTTGGATGAAAATGAAAAAAAAAATATTGAATTGACTCCTTCAATCTCGACGATTAAATAATAATCAATTATTATTATTTCGAGTACGCCGCTATGGTGAAATCGGTAGACACGCTGCTCTTAGGAAGCAGTGCTAGAGCATCTCGGTTCGAGTCCGAGTGGCGGCATGGCATCTTCTAAAACAAATCGAATAAGTCCTATAATAAATTCAATTCCTGATTTCAATTCCGTAGGATTGGTTTACCCCACTTTTTTAATTGAATTAAAAAAAAAATTATGATATTCTCCACTTTAGAACATATATTAATTCATATATCCTTTTCGATCGTTTCAATTGTAATTACCATTTTTTTGATAAGCTTATCGGTCGATGAAATCGTAGGACTATATGATTCGTCAGAAAAAGGCATGATAGCTACTTTTTTCTGTATAACAGGATTATTAGTTACTCGTTGGACTTATTCGGGACATTTCCCATTAAGTGATTTATATGAATCATTAATTTTTCTTTCATGGAGTTTCTCCATTATTCATATGGTTCCGTATTTTAAAAAGCATAAGAATTATTTAAGCACAATAACTGCGCCAAGTACTATTTTTACCC